TTATAAGGTGTTTCCATTATTGGCTTCGTAATAGAAAGTAAAGATCTTGGAAAAGTGTGAATCAATGGGTTCTAATAATTCATGAAAGATATAAAGGTTTTTTTTTTGATAGATCGTTTCGATATATCGTAGAGCACTTTTTTTCTTCTCATTCGAGATATTATGGGCAATTAACCAACCTATTAATGTACTGAATCCAATGAGTTAAAAAAAAAATAAGTAAAAGGTAATATCAGGTCGTTCGCCCCCAAATGGATTAGATCCTTTTTATTGAAAAAGAAAAGAAATGATCAAAATTGAAGTTCTTTTCAAATCCAATTTTTTTATTTTATTCCAAAATTACTTAAATATAATTTATTTAATTTTGGAATGAAGTTACACGACACAGTTCTTATTACTATTACTTTACTCAACTCACGAATTGCACAATGAATCTGTCGATTCGGAATCACAGGACCGATCGATGTCATAGCTGATGAATCAAGAACTTTCAATTGAACTAAACTAATCCTGTCAATTGGTTTTTTCTTACCGTTACTGTTATATCTGGGAAAAATTGAAACTTAGGTAAGTGTTTTATCAACATATGTAACAAAAGAACATATCTAATTTAGCTCTTTCATGCCTACTATAACTAGTTATTTCGGTTTTCTACTGGCTGCTTTAACTATAACCCCAGCTCTATTGATTGGTTTGAATAAGATACGACTTATTTGAAATGAATTGAATGAACAATTCATAAAAATGAATATTTCTCTGAGATTCCAGGTGTTCCAGGTTCCTTTCCACATCAATTGCCAATTCTTGGTTATTGAGATTCACGGATAATTCAGATTAATATTTAGGGATAGATCTTACCCATCTTTTTATCCCCTCAAAAAACCGAAATGATTGAAGTTTTTCTATTTGGAATCGTCTTAGGTCTAATTCCTATTACTTTGGCAGGATTATTCGTAACTGCATATTTACAATACAGACGTGGTGATCAGTTGGACCTTTGATTGAGTAACATTTCTTTTTTTTGATTGACCTCCTCCCTGCGGGAGGTCAAATTCAAGTTTCAATTAAACCTTTTTTTGTTAAGTTTTTTTATTGTGATTCGACATAACATAAACGGAATCACGCTCTGCAGGATTTGAACCTACGACATCGGGTTTTGGAGACCCGCGTTCTACCGAACTGAACTAAGAGCGCTTTCTTATTACAGGAGATACGACTGTAGTGTAAAGAAAAGGTTTTTTTACCCCCAAACATATCTTGCATACGTATAGCAAGCAAAAATGAAAGATTATGTCCAATTTCAATCGATCTTAATTAATCCCTCGTTACTGTCCATAAGAGAAGTAATAGGTAGGGATGACAGGATTTGAACCCGTGACATTTTGTACCCAAAACAAACGCGCTACCAAGCTGCGCTACATCCCTTTTTAAAGTTCTTGTACAGTGTCATTGTACAAAATCCCTGTCTTGTTTTCCACATTGTTATTTTCCCCTCTATCTATATACAATTTTCTTGTCATTTCTTCTTTTTGGTTTCATATAATAAAATCATTTTATACATCTGAAACCTAACGTATAAAAAAAATGAAAATTTATCTTATCGGCGTATCATATAAAAAAAAGAATAAAAATTTATCTTATCGGAAATGCTCAGGAAGAAGGGGTCATCTTTTTCTTTCTTTTTTAGGGACAGGAAAATCTCATCTATCGGTTCATTGTACATATCTATTTTAGTTAGGAATTCCGCGTAAAGTAAAAAAAAAAAAATACAAATGATCTTGAACTACAACATCCGACCATACATATATGTATTACAATAAAGAAGGAGGATTTTCAATGCGAGATATAAAAACATATCTCTCCGTGGCACCTGTGCTAACTACTCTATGGTTTGGGTCTTTAGCAGGTCTATTGATAGAAATTAATCGTTTATTCCCAGATGCCTTGTCATTCCCCTTTTTTTCATTCTAGTTATTAATATGCGAAGAAATGAAGAAAATTAGGGATACAATTCTACGTGACGTGACTAAAATTTCGCCCCTTCCCTTTTTTTCAGTTCTTTAGGATAGGAGGAGGATAGGAAGGAAAGAAAAAAGAAAAAGTGTATTGAACCTCGACAAAAATCTGGTGAATCTAAGATCGAATTTGGGGGAACAGAAATGGAAATGTGTATCCAGATCTAGGGTAGAATCCACGAAATCATAGCATAGAAAGAAAATACTTAAATGAAATATTGGGATTTAAGATAGGAATAATTGATAGTTAGAAAGAAATTGTATTACTTAATTATTACTTTATTATTAATTATTACTTTATTAATTATTACTATTATTCTATTAATATTAATTGTAATTATATAATTACAACACATACAACACAACGAAATCTTTAGAAATGAAAATGGAATTTCAAGTTAGTAACTTCTATTGATTTTCTTATTGATTTTTTTGTTCTTTTATTCTTCTTCAGTTCGGGTCGAAAATAGAAGAAGTTAAGTCGATCCAAAATCAAAAGGGGGTTCATGGCCAAGGGTAAAGATGTCAGAGTCAGAGTTATTTTGGAATGTACCAGTTGTGTCCGAAATGGTGTCAATAAAGAATCGCCGGGTATTTCTAGATATATTACTCAAAAGAATCGACACAATACATCCAGTAGATTAGAATTGAGAAAATTTTGTCGCTATTGTCACAAGCATACGATTCATGGGGAAATAAAGAAATAGATGGAACGGAACGTGTGCGCGATCTTTCCAAGGAACAGGAAGAGGAAGAACTTAACATATTTAAGTTAACATATTTAACTTAACATAAATATAACATATATAATATACATAATATATACAATACAAATCAAACCCGATTTCATTTTCATATATATATATATAATACATATGATATGTATTATATATGATATGTATAATATAAACGATGCGAATCAAAGCCTATTTCGGTCAGATCTGAAATGAATAAAGAAATAGAATTTTAGAGATAAGGAATAAACCATGGATAAATCCAAGCAACCTTTTCGTAAATACAAGCGATCCTTTCGTAGGCGTTTGTCCCCAATTGGATCGGGGGATCGAATCGATTATAGAAACATGAGTTTAATTAGTCGATTTATTAGTGAACAAGGAAAAATATTATCTAGACGGGTGAATAAATTGACCTTGAAACAACAACGATTAATTACTATTGCTATAAAACAAGCTCGTATTTTATCTTTGTTACCTTTTCTTAATAATGAGAAACAATTTGAGAGAGCCGAGTCGATCCCCAGAACTACTGGTCCTAGAACCAGAAATAAATAAACATACTCCTCAATTGACTCAAAACTCCAATCGGAACTCAAGCTCAGATTGATGTTTTGTTCAAAAGGCCTAGAATCCCGATTTATTTCTTGTGTTATAAGAAATAAAAAATGGGGGAAGAAGAAATCTTTTTTTTTATTGAAACATGTTCGTTCATTCCTACTACTTATCTTACTTAATTTTTTTTATTCTATCTTCCCGGAGTTCATTCTCCGGGGAATTCTGTTTCAATTTCAATCATTTCTGTATTATATTTGATAATATCATATCCTTTATTTGATAATCTGATTGGAAATCATGTAAAGACAATTCTTATTTGATATAGATATTTGCGCAAGTATTTTACGATTAAGAAGCAATTGCTTCTTGTACAGATTTGGTATTAATCTACTATAATTATAGAATACCTTATTCTCACGAATTACTGCATTTATTCGAGTGATCCACAAACTACGAAAATCCCTCTTTTGCCTGCCTCTATCTCGATGAGAGGAAACCAAAGCTCTCATTTTCTGTTGAGTAGTCGTTCGAGTAAGTCTTGAATGAGCCCCAATAAAGGTTGATGCAAATAAACGAATTTTTGTTCGACGTTTCCGAGCTGTATATCCTCGTCTAACTCTGGTCATTGAATCAAATTAAACCTTAATGAATAACTAATTGATTTCTCTTCTTTCAGTCATCCTTTACCCCCCGTCAATTAATAACAAAACGGATTATTCCGATATATAAAATAAAAATTCCAATGGCTTTTGCTACTATGACTTTCCCCAACCACGATTTTTTATTCCTTCCAGGCATTTCACCTGGAAATAAGAAATTCTAACGATACCAAATAAAAAAAAAATAGTGGGTTCCATCGTTTCTATGGTTACTTTTTTTTTTAAACGGTGAGGTCCTCTCTATACACCGGAGCCTCTTCTTTCATTTTATCAAATGTTATTGTTAACTTGTATAGTTCGCACTCTTTGGCTCTACCCATCAATTATACAGTAATAGTTCTTTTCACAATAAGAGTTATCCATACAGTGACGGCATTTAATTATGAAAGTTGGCTAGGTAGCTGACCCTGTTAGTCCGTTCTTTCAAGAATAGGAGTATAACCTTTTTGCTTCTTATAATACTATTTCCTCCGCTTAATGGATAACCATTTGCCCCCAATGGGGAATTGCTTTTCATCTCAAATCTAGGTGATTGGATTTGCACCAATGTAAACCATAAATTCCAAACACAATATAGGTATATGATAGATCTTCTCTATCTATCCTATTCATTGGTACTGGTCATTGATACTGGAAAATTGTCTCATTTGTTCGAACTCATGATCTGAACGAGTCGCACATACACCCTAGTGCATGTTCCTCGACGCTGAGGACATCCTCTAAGAGCGGGAGATTTCGTGACATTTCTTATTGGCTGTCTTGTGTTTCTAATAAGTTGTTTAATAGTTGGCATGTCGTATGTATATATAGAATTCTAGAATGGAATGGGTTGGTTTAGATCGATCTTAACCTGATGATTGATGATCATGAATTTTTTTTCTATTCAATATCAAATCGCAGAAAATTCGAATTATGGTTTGAAATGGATTTACATGAAATCCCTAGTATTTTCATTTTCGACCGCTACAAGATCAACAATGCCATGAACTTGGGCTTCTGTTGCTGACATAAAAACATCTCTTTCCATGTCTTCGGATACAACCCATAAAGGATTACCCGTTCTTTGTACATAAACCTTTGTGAGGGTTTCGCGAAGTTTCAGTAGTTCTTCCGCTTCCAGGATAAATTCGCCTGCTTGTGCCTCATAAAAAGAACTAGCAGGTTGGTGAATCATAACCCTGATGATATTGATATAACATCATGAAGGGTTCTTCTATCTTGCATGATTGGGCTAAAGTAAGGGATAAAAAAAATATAAGAAAAAAGAATCGAATTGTACAACCGTACAGGCATCTTTTGTGCATACGGCTCTACAATGGAATTTACTTTTTCTTTTTCTTCTCTTCTATTCTATTGAAGAAAGAAATAGAATCCATCCGATCCGGATCGTTGAATGATCCATTTACCACCCTTCCTTTCGTAGGAGTAAAAAAAATACTATGATGGTTCTGTTGCTTTATATATTTATTTTGTCTGTGATTTAGCAATCCCAAAGTTCCTTTCTGATACGATCAAATAAGGAAAAAAATGATCTTTTTTTTTCATTTTTGTACTTTTTCTTTCATAACATAAATATCAGAAAGAGAATTCTGATGTGAAAAAGAATGGTTTGTGACGCTGAAATGTACCCCCGACACATAAGATCAAATCCGAAATGACCTCTATTTCATACTACTATCTCGACATAAAATCTCATGTTATGAAAAAAACAATAATGGTTTGTTCATATCGAACTCGAAGTGCCATGCTATTATTACTTATTATTTTATTCATATTCAATATGGCGAAGGCATAGTCTTCCTTTTTTTTTTTTCAAATAAAAAAACTCATTGGCGCCAAGCGTGAGGGAATGCTAGACGTTTGGTAATTTCTCCTCCGACCAGAATGAAAGATCCCATTGAAGCGGCTAATCCCATGCATATTGTATGCACATCGGGTGGCACAAATTGCATAGTATCATAAATGGCTATTCCTGGTATTACCCATCCGCCGGGAGAGTTTATAAATAAATAAAGATCCCTAGTATCATCTTCTATACTGAGATATACCATGAGACCAACAAGTTGATTCGAGATCTCGCTATCAACTTCTTGGCCTAAAAAAAGTAATCTTTCTCGATGAAGTCGGTTGATTAGGACAAAATTGGTTCCCTTAGGAACCGTACGTGCACCTTTGGATGCATACGGTTCAAAAAAAAATTGCGAAAAAAAAGAATCAATGTGTCGATTCCAGTTCTATTTCTTTTTTTTTCTGTAATGTAACAGGTTTTTGTTTTTCTAATGAAGGGGGTTTTCTTCTTCTATTTTTCAAAAAACATAAGATGAGTTTTTGTTCCCTTACCTATAAAAAAAAGAATTTACTGAACTTATTGAACTAACCTCTCATTGATGTATTGTTTCATCGAGATTCAAATCACGATGTCATTTTATTGTTCCTGAATGGGCCCTTTCCTTTTTTTTAGGTTCATGTTTGTTCTACTCCGGGAAAAGATCTGCCCGAATTCTATTTGTACATATAGGGCAAATGATCTCAGTACCACTTTTTTTGTTACGACTTCCTTTTCAATTTGTTTCATGTCTTCTCCAAACTATTCGATGTATTCATCATACTACTACATTGGTTGGCAGTTTGAGATCGCTCCTATAGTAAGTATAAAAATCGTTTATGATACAAGTGGTAATCGTACATATATTATCAATTTGTTACCAATTTGGTATTTTCTGAACGGAGCCTGGAGACTTTATTTTATCAGTCCAAGTCAACCATAAATTCTTCTAATTGATAATATTGATCCCCAATAGAAATTGATCTAATTGTACTTCACGCTCCAAATGATTGATGGTTCACTCAATCTCAATACAATATTTCTTGGGCGAAACAGAGGATATCTCGATCGGGGGAGAGAACGGGTAAATCCCATATGACCCAATATGTCTGACAAGTCGCACTATACGTCAACCCAAACTGCATCTTCCTCTCCAGGACTCCGAAAAGGTACTTTTGGAACACCAATGGGCATTAAATTAAAGAAAAAAAAACTAAGTACTATACTTCACTTTAATATGGAAACGTAACAATGGGTTTATTGTCTTCATCCCTTTTTCTGTTTATTCTATTTTCTAGATAGATTGATTGGAAGGTTTATAGAGTAAGATAGAATGAATAAAGAAAAATTTTAACGAACGGAGCAATCGATCGTTCGAATGATAAACAAGTATCTATGCATTCGTTCCCACAAAATGGTACCAATTCTCCCATTGCGTATTGGTACTTATCGGGTATAGAATAGATCTGCTTCTCTTTGTTCTTATGAACAGAATTGTTCCGTTATTTTCAATGGAACGGAATAAATATTAACTCTTTCTCATACAGAATCCACTGAAAAGGTTAGGTACTTAGGTACATAGTATAGTCCTTTCCAATGCGATAAAATAAGGTGACATAGTGTCTATTTATCTTTGATAAAGGGGTATTTCCATGGGTTTGCCTTGGTATCGTGTTCATACTGTCGTATTGAATGATCCCGGTCGATTGCTTTCTGTCCATATAATGCATACAGCTCTAGTTTCTGGTTGGGCCGGTTCGATGGCTCTATACGAATTAGCAGTTTTTGATCCCTCTGACCCTGTTCTTGATCCAATGTGGAGACAAGGTATGTTCGTTATACCCTTCATGACTCGTTTAGGAATAACCAATTCGTGGGGTGGTTGGAGTATTTCAGGAGGAACTATAACGAATCCGGGTATTTGGAGTTATGAAGGTGTCGCAGGGGCACATATTGTGTTTTCTGGCTTGTGCTTCTTGGCAGCTATCTGGCATTGGGTGTATTGGGATCTAGAAATATTCTGTGATGAGCGTACGGGAAAACCTTCTTTGGATTTGCCGAAGATCTTTGGAATTCATTTATTTCTCTCAGGGGTGGCTTGCTTTGGCTTTGGCGCATTTCATGTAACAGGTTTGTATGGTCCTGGAATATGGGTGTCCGATCCTTATGGACTAACTGGAAAAGTACAATCTGTAAATCCAGCGTGGGGCGCGGAAGGTTTTGATCCTTTTGTTCCGGGAGGAATAGCCTCTCATCATATTGCAGCGGGTACATTGGGCATATTAGCAGGTCTATTCCATCTTAGTGTCCGTCCGCCTCAACGTCTATACAAAGGATTACGTATGGGAAATATTGAAACCGTACTTTCTAGTAGTATCGCTGCTGTTTTTTTTGCAGCTTTCGTTGTTGCTGGAACTATGTGGTATGGTTCAGCAACTACCCCAATCGAATTATTTGGTCCCACTCGTTATCAGTGGGATCAGGGATACTTTCAGCAAGAAATATATCGAAGAGTTAGCGCCGGACTAGCCGAAAATCTGAGTTTATCGGAAGCTTGGTCTAAAATTCCCGAAAAATTAGCTTTTTATGATTACATTGGTAATAATCCGGCAAAAGGGGGATTATTCAGAGCAGGCTCAATGGACAACGGGGATGGAATAGCTGTTGGATGGTTAGGACACCCCGTCTTTAGAGATAAAGAAGGGCGCGAGCTTTTTGTACGTCGTATGCCTACTTTTTTTGAAACATTTCCGGTAGTTTTAGTAGATGGAGACGGAATTGTGAGAGCCGATGTTCCTTTTAGAAGGGCAGAATCAAAGTATAGTGTTGAACAAGTAGGTGTAACTGTCGAGTTCTATGGTGGCGAACTCAATGGAGTTAGTTATGGTGATCCTGCTACTGTAAAAAAATACGCTAGACGTGCCCAATTAGGTGAAATTTTTGAATTAGATCGGGCTACTTTGAAATCCGATGGTGTTTTTCGTAGCAGTCCAAGGGGTTGGTTCACTTTTGGGCATGCTACGTTTGCTTTGCTCTTCTTTTTTGGACACATTTGGCATGGTGCTAGGACCTTGTTCAGAGATGTTTTTGCTGGTATTGATCCAGATTTGGATGCTCAAGTGGAATTTGGAACATTTCAAAAAATTGGGGATCCAACTACAAGGAGACAAGTAGTCTGATACAACATTGCTCTGGTATCTTTCGCCTCTATTTTTTTTTTATTTGATTTGATATAAGGTACCGGAGAAATCTTGATTTGAATCACCATTTATTCTTTGACTCTTTACTTTTCTTTATATGGTAAATGATCCAAAATATGGTAAATGATCCAAAATGAATAGGTGTGGAAGCTATAATTGTAAACCACGATCGAATCTATGGAAGCATTGGTTTATACATTCCTTTTAGTCTCGACTTTAGGGATCATTTTTTTCGCTATCTTTTTTCGAGAACCGCCTAAGGTTCCGACTAAAACTAAAAAAATGAAATAATTTTTCATTATCTCAATTGAAGTAAGGAGCCTCCCAATATGGGAGACTCATTACTTCAACTAGTCCCCGTGTTCTTCGAATGGATCTCTTAGTTGTTGAGAGGGTTGCCCAAAAGCGGTATATAAGGCGTACCCAGTAAAGCTTACAAGTAAACCAGATATGGAGATGGCGACTAGGGTTGCTGTTTCCATTTTTAGATAATTTCAAGATCACAATGGATCTACGATAAGATCGTTTATTTACAACTACAACGGAATGGTATACAAAGTCAACAGATCTCAACCAATGAATAGTATTTTATGGCTACACAAACCGTTGAGGGTAGTTCTAGATCTGGGCCAAGACGAACTACTGTAGGGAATTTATTGAAACCATTGAATTCGGAATATGGTAAAGTAGCACCGGGCTGGGGGACTACACCACTTATGGGGGTCGCAATGGCTCTATTTGCGATATTCCTATCTATTATTTTGGAAATTTATAATTCTTCCGTTTTACTGGATGGAATTTCAATGAGTTAGGTTCATAAGAACTAGAAAGTCCTAGTTTTTCAATCAAAAAAATGACTTTACTTAATACTTAAGAAAGACTCGGATTTCTAGACCATTCTGGTAGTTCGACCGTGAGATTTATTTGTTTCGGTATTTCCGGAATATGAGTGTGTGACTTGTTATAATTGATCCTATTGATAATACAGAAAATGGGCCTGTCATCTCTA